AATCTATTCCTTCCTGATTGAAGAAAGGAATTCCTATGACTCCAACGAACAACGTAAATAAAACTAATACAAGCATCGGAAATAACATAGTATTGTCTGACTCATGGGGATATGAGAAAGTGTTTTTAGTGCCAAAACGAGTAATACTAATAAAAGGCTGCACCGTGCTTCTTACATTTTCGTTACTATTTTCATTACTATTAATTCGATATGTGTTTAAAAAATAAGTTTTTTCATTGTTTTTCGTCGTTAATAAATATAATAAACGCAAATTTTTTTTAATAATTTCGGGTCCTTCTTTATCTTTACCCCATAGAGACATTGAATAGAACGAACTGCTTTTTTTGCCACTGTAAGTTTGAAAATAAACGTTTAAATGTCCTTCAAAAGCAAGTAAATAGATCCGAAACATATAAAATGCAGTTAATCCTGCTGTGGACCAAGCTATTATTGCAAAAATAGGTGAATACAACCAACTATCATTAAGAATTTCATCTTTGGACCAAAAACAAGCAAGGGGTGGAATACCAGAAAGAGAAAGTGTACCCAATAAAAAAGCAGTTTTTGTAATTGGTACATGTTTTCTTAAACCGCCCATAAGAACCATATTCTGACTTTTATCTGGAGAATATCCAACAATAGCTTCCATCGCATGAATAATTGATCCAGATCCTAAGAACAACAATGCCTTCGAATAAGCATGAGTAATCAAATGAAATAAAGCAGCTCGATAAGACCCCATACCTAGAGCTAACATCATATAACCCAATTGAGACATTGTAGAATAAGCTAAGCTTTTCTTAATATCTTTTTGAGCAAGAGCTAAAGTGGCTCCTAAAAATAATGTTATTATACCTATCAAAGCTATTAGATTTAGAATGTAAGGTATAACTATGAAAAGAGGAAGAAGCCGAGCTACAAGAAAAATTCCTGCTGCTACCATAGTAGCGGCATGTATAAGAGCCGAAATGGGGGTAGGCCCTTCCATGGCATCAGGTAACCATACATGAAGTGGAAATTGGGCGGATTTAGCAACAGCGCCGGCAAATAATAGGGAGGCGCATAAAGTAACAAATAAAAAATTAACTTCATTATTAGAAACCAAGTTATTGAATATTTCAAACAAATCCCGAAATTCGAAACTACCTGTTATCCAATAAAAACCCAAAATTCCTAATAATAAACCAAAATCCCCGACACGATTAGTTACAAACGCTTTTTGACAAGCATTCGCGGCACTGGGTCGTGTGAACCAAAAACCTATTAATAGATAAGAACACACTCCAACTAATTCCCAAAAAATATAAATTTGTATCAAATTAGAACTAGTAACTAATCCCAACATTGAAGTATTGGAAAAACTCATATAAGCAAAAAATCTCAAATATCCCTGATCATGAGACATATAATTGTCACTATAAATAAGAACCATAATTCCAACAGTAGTGATTAATATCGACATAATAGAAGTAAGTGGATCAACCAAGCAGCCAAATTCTAAAGAAAAATCATTATTGATGGTCCAAGACCATACATATTGATAGACAGAATTATTATTTATTTGCTGAATAGAAAAAAGGGCTGAAAAAACCATAACTATACTTAATAATAAAACACTAGGAAAAGCCCACATACGGCGAAGATTTTTTGTTGCCGTTGGAAAAAGTAGAAGTCCTGTTCCAATTAAGATAGGAACTGGAAGTGGAATGAAAGGTATAATCCATGAATATTGATATGTATATTCCATAAAAAAATAAAAAAAAAATTTATCTTAATTAATTGTTTCTGAGTCACCGGTTCTTATTTCTTTTCTTTTGAAAGGGGTCGGTTAATAAAAAAAAATTAAGATATATAAAATAAAACTTAAATAGAATTTTCTAGCCTTAATTATTCTGAATCTTTCCAAACTACTTCAAATATTTAAAATCAAGAGGTTATAATTGGTCAAATGATATAAATAAGTCACTAGTGAAAAATAAATACGTATTTAATTTTATTAATACTGAATTGTTAATATTAAATTCAAATTTTTAAATAAAATTTTATGAAGATAAAAAATGAAAATTATAATTTTCATTTTAATTATTACGTATTACAATAATTTTTTTATATCTATAGAACAAGGATAAATAATTATACCAAAAACAGTATTTGATATGAATCATAAAGCCCATAACTAAAACTATTTATTGTAATTCGGTTATTTAGAATCATTAACCAATTTGTTTTGTAACTCATTGTTTGTCTTCCATTACAATAAAAGCTATTTGTAGGAAATGCTATGATATCCAACACTTTAATTTTACGGAAAAAAAAGGGGGCAAATAAAATGCCTTTAAATTATGTATTTTGTATCCTTTAACAGATTAACTACTAGTCTCATTTGATAATTAAAATTTTGTGGACTCTTTCTTCGAGCTTGAACAATTAAATTAATATTAAATTAATTAATATAATAGAAATTAAATTAATTAATATAATAGAAAAAATTATTAAAGTTTTTTTTTTTTTAATTAAGCGGGAGAAGGGTTGGGTTATTAAACTTTTAGATTTTTTTATTACATGTATAAATGTAACACGACGAAAATAGAAAGAAAACGAAACGGACAATCTTTCTTTTTTTTTTTTTTATTTTATCAACTTCAATCTATTTGGCATAGTGTACCTTATCGTTCTTATTAATATTTTATGTGATTTTTAACCCCCCCTTTTTTTTTGGAGTCTAATTTAGAGAAAAAATAGATAGAGAATAGTAAAGAACAATTGATTTTGAACAATAGATGTCTTTCACATCCAACCGAAAAACCTATTATAACTTTTTAATGGCAGTTCCAAAAAAGCGCACCTCTATTTCAAAAAAACGTATTCGTAAAAATATTTGGAAAAGGAAGGGATATAGGGCAGCATTGAAAGCTTTTTCGTTAGCGAAATCTCTTTCTACCGGGAGTTCTAAAAGTTTTTTTTGTGTAACAAATAAATAATCTGAATCGTTCTAATAACTAATAAAGTAATATAATTTTGTTTATAGTTTATTTATAAGATTTATAAGTTATAAAAATGATAAATAATATTTATCAATTATAATTAATATTTATCAATTATAATTAATATTAACATCATAATAGTATAGTAAAAGAATAAATATTAATATATAAGATAAAATAAATATTAATATATAAGATAAATTACAATATAAACAATATACATTAAAACTAAAATAAATAAAAAAGAATTAGTCTCATAATGTTTTAATTTAAAACGAATATAAAATGGAATTTGTTTTACTTTAATTTGAAGCCAAATTTTTCTTTCGTTTCTGATATAGATAAGAATTCTGTTGTCTACTGAATTCTAAAAATGAATGGTACTTTTTTGTTTGAAAAAAGGGTAAACGCAAGCGCAAGGTTTCGCCTTTCATTTTAGTATGTTTTATCATTTTCCGGATGGGGATTATCACTTTCCCCATCGCCCTTACTCAATAATAAAAAGAATTTTTTTTAGTTATATTTTTTATTTTATATTATAAAGAATTTTTATTTTATATTATAAAGAAGAGGTCGTTGAAACTAATTGATTAAGTTTAAAATGTTTTTTATAATCTTTTAAACCATTATTTTGGGTTTTAGAAATTATTATCACTATATAAATTCCTTAAACCCAATTAAATTAATATTAATAAAAGCCCCGTTTCCATTTTTAGGTAGTTATATGACGAATGCGCCAATTTTGAGTGATCTATTTTAGATCCTATGTTTCGATTGGAAGATCGATCAAGATATAATATATATATATTAATTAAAAAATTTATAAAATATTTTGAAGTACGGTACAATTTCTATACGAAATTTTTTTATATGATTGATACGACCATCCCAAATACCTAACTTAATGGGTTTGCTAAATCTTAACGCAAATTCTCTACACAACAAAAAATCCTAACGCAACCTAACTATGCAAATATTTACATAAATCTTTTGAGTGTATCGCTGAAATTGTGTTATATAAAAATTCTATTTTTTTATTAATCGATAAAATGCATTTTTTATTTTAGATTAATAAAATAAATGATAAAAGAAATTAATCATTAAAAAATGCAAACGAGGCAGAACATTTTTTTTACTTATATCCAGGGATTGAAGTAAAAATTATATAGTTACAACTGTTACATTTTAGTTTTAGGAGAGCATAAAGTAATAGTCTACGAAAAAATACATTGTTAGTTCAGTTAAATAAAATTGACATCCTAAAATACTAAATAACTAAATAAAAAAATACTAAATTAAATAACTAAATAAAAAGATAATAATAAGAAAAATCAATATTATTAACGTTAACGAAAACGTTTTAATCCCTAATTTTTAAACAAGTTTTTATTCATCAATTTGAATGGTTTCCTAAAAAAAAATATTGGATTGAATTAACTCCTTCAAGCTCGACGATTGAATAAAAATAGGTTATTATGATTTCGAATAAGCCGCTATGGTGAAATCGGTAGACACGCTGCTCTTAGGAAGCAGTGCTAGAGCATCTCGGTTCGAGTCCGAGTGGCGGCATGGCATCTTCTAAAAGAGTAAGTCCTATAATGAATTCAATTCCAATTCCAGATTTCAATTCCTATAATTGAGGGACGCCCTTATTAATTTAATAATTTTTATGATATTTTCAACTTTAGAGCATATATTAACTCATATATCCTTTTCGATCGTTTCAATTGTAATTACAATTCATTTGATAATTTTATTAGTCGATGAAATCGTAGGACTAGATGATTCGTCAGAAAAGGGGATGATAGCTACTTTTTTCTGCATAACAGGATTATTAGTTACTCGTTGGATGTATTTGAGGCATTTACCATTAAGTGATTTATATGAATCATTAATTTTTCTTTCGTGGAGTTTTTCCATTATTCATATTATTCCGTATTTTAAAAAACATAAAAACCATTTAAGCGCAATAACCGCGCCAAGTGCTATTTTTACTCAAGGTTTTGCTACTTCGGGTCTTTTAACTGAAATGCATCAATCCGCGATATTAGTACCCGCTCTCCAATCCCATTGGTTAATGATGCACGTAAGTATGATGGTATTGAGCTATGCAGCTCTTTTGTGTGGATCATTATTATCACTAGCTCTTCTAGTCATTACATTTCGAAAATTCATAAGGATTTTTAGTAAAAGCAATAATTTAGAAAATGAGTCAGTTTACTTTAGTGAGATTCAATACGTGAACGAAAGAAACAATGTCTTACGAAACACTTCTTTTATTTCGTCTCAAAATTATTACAGGTATCAATTGATTCAACAATTGGATCGTTGGAGTTATCGTATTATTAGTCTAGGGTTTATCCTTTTAACCGTAGGTATTCTTTCGGGAGCAGTATGGGCTAATGAAGCATGGGGATCATATTGGAATTGGGATCCAAAGGAGACTTGGGCATTTATTACTTGGACCATATTCGCTATTTATTTACATATTCGAACAAATAAAAATTTTGAAAGTGTAAATTCTGCAATTGTGGCCTCAATGGGCTTTCTTATAATTTGGATATGCTATTTTGGGGTTAATCTATTAGGAATAGGGTTGCATAGTTATGGTTCATTTACATTAACATCTAATTGAATAAAAGACTTGACGAATATAAACATAGGACGGCATACAGGTATATATACGAAAACTTCATGTAAACAATCAAGAACCATTTGAATCATTTCCATTACTTGATTCAAATGGTTCTCACAAATTCAAAAGATATCTAGTTATAATAGAATTCCAATTTATTTTTTTTACTTAAAAGAATATAAAAGACTCATTTTTTTATTGTACAATCAACCATTTTTAAAATCATGGGATTTCAGTTTCATTTTTTGGTTTACTCACAAAAACTATCGAAAAAAATAATTGGATATAATAGCTTCGACCTTGTCAACTGATAATGATAAAACGAAATCGGGATAAACACCAATACCTATTACAGGTAAAAGGATAGAGATCGAAACAAATAATTCTCGCGGTCCAGAATCAAAAAAATAAGAGTTTGGGGCATTAAAAAGCTTGTATCCATAGAACATCTGGCGTAACATAGATAATGAATAAATAGGAGTTAATATCATTCCAATTGCCATTACAAAAGTAATTAATATTTTTGTCATTAAAAGATATTTTTGACTAGTAAGTATTCCAAAAAAAACTAACAATTCGGCAACAAAACCGCTCATGCCCGGTAATGCAAGAGAAGCCATTGATAAGATACTGAAAGTCGTGAATATTTTTGGAATTGCGATAGCCATTCCGCCCATTTCGTCGAGATAAACAAGACGTATTCTATCATAACTCGTTCCGGCCAAGAAAAAAAGCGCAGCGCCAATAAATCCGTGAGAGATTATTTGTAAAATGGCTCCGTTGAGTCCTGTATCGCTTATAGAACCAATTCCTATAATTATGAAACCCATATGAGATACAGAAGAGTAGGCTATTCTTTTTTTTAAATTACGCTGACCGGGAGATGTTGAAGCTGCATAGATTATTTGAATTGTGCCTACTATAATCAACCAGGGAGAGAATATAGAATGGGCGTGGGGTAATAATTCCATATTGATCCGAACCAATCCATACGCTCCCATTTTTAATAAGATTCCGGCTAAAAGCATACAAGTACTGTAATGTGCCTCTCCATGGGTGTCTGGTAACCATGTATGTAAGGGTATGATCGGTGATTTGACAGCAAAAGCAATAAGAAATCCAATATAGAATATTATTTCCAGTGCTACAGGATACGATTGATTAGCTGATGTTTCAAAATTTAATGTTGGTTCATTGGAACCATATAAACCAATACCCAAAACTCCCATTAATAAAAAAACGGAACTTCCTGCAGTGTACAAAATAAATTTTGTAGCTGAATACAAACGTTTCTTTCCCCCCCACATGGATAGAAGTAGATAAACTGGAATTAATTCTAACTCCCACATGATGAAAAAAAGTAAAAGGTCTCGAGAAGAAAATGGTCCTATTTGACCGCTATACATTGCTAACATCAGAAAATGGAATAGTCGGGAATCTCGAGTAATCGGCCGAGCCGCTAAAGTAGCTAAAGTTGTGATAAATCCTGTCAGTAAAATGGGTCCTATAGAAATTCCATCTATTCCCAATCTCCAGTAAAAATCAAAAAAATCGATCCATTTATAATCCTCTGTCAGTTGCATTAATGGATCATCCAATTGGAAACGATAACCGAATGCATAGGTTGTTAGAAGGAGTTCCATTATGCATATACCTATAGTATACCACCTAATTATCTTATTTCCTCTATGAGGGAGAAAGAAAATTAAGGAACCCGCGAATATTGGCAAAACTACAACTAGCGTTAACCAAGGAAAATTATTCATGGTAAAAACAAGATAAACTTGGACCAGAAAAACCCGTGCTCAAAATAAATAGTTTTTGAGCGCGGGTTTTTGTCGGTAAAGGTAAAAAAATCAAATGTATTCAAGTAGGGTTTTCTGGAACGTATTAATAAGCCAGACCCATACTTCGAGTTGTTTCATGCCATAAATAAACTCGAACACTCAAGAAATCTGTCGGACAGGCGGATTCACATCTCTTACAACCGACACAGTCCTCTGTTCTTGGAGCAGAAGCAATTTGCTTAGCTTTACACCCGTCCCAAGGTATCATTTCTAATACATCCGTTGGGCAGGCGCGCACGCATTGAGTACACCCTATACACGTATCATAAATCTTTACTGAATGTGACATTTGGATCTATAAATTTTTGAATGTCAGAAAGTTTCGATCTAGTAAACTTGTAAATGAATCATATATTTAGACACCAGATGAATCAATAATTTATCATAATTTTTCTAATCAATCTACTTCTGGATTGACTCATGCGATAGAGCCAAGATACTTTAATTTCTTACATTTTTGAAAACATGTATTATTACGTAATGTATGGTCATGGTAATTCTAATTTATGAATATTAGAATTTATATGATTAATACTACTTATTCAACAAATTCGATTGATTGATACGAGTTGATTTTCTGTTACGATAAATTGATGAAACAATAGCCGGGCCAATAGCTGCTTCAGCGGCTGCAATAGCTATAACAAAAATTGAGAAAATATTTCCTTTTAATTGGCGACTATCAAAAAAATCAGAAAATGTTACGAAATTCATATTAACCGCATTCAGTATAAGTTCAAGACACATAAGGGCTCTAACCATATTCCGGCTCGTGATCAATCCATAGATACCGATAGAAAATAAGTAGGCACTCAAAACAAGTACATGTTCGAGCATCATTGACCAACTCCTTATCAATTTCGATTCATTTCAATATGAACTGAACAACAATTCAACAGATTCAATTGACTAGAATAAAAAAAAGTACGGAACAAAGGCAGATTTTCTATTGTTAATAGAATAGATTGAATAATTTCTATTTTAGACATAAACAATCTTTAATTAAAGGGAAATAAATGTAATGTAATGTAATAAAACCGAACAGAGTTTAATGTGCATTGCTAATTCTATAAATTTTTTACTGTCGCGCCACGGCAATTGCACCTATCAAAGCGGCTAAAAGAATTATCGAAACGAATTCAAATGGAAGAAAAAAATCTGTTGATAAATGAATTCCAATTTGTTGACTATTACTTATCAAATCTTGCTCTATAATCTGGTTTGATCTTGTAGTCCAAATAATTCCGTACCATGACGTATCCGTAATAATAATCATGAGTAAAACAAAAATACTTGTACAAACTGGCAAAGTAACCACATCCCCAATGGTCCAAAGATTCAAATCTTTGTAATATTCTGAACCATTCATGAACATCACAGCAAATACGATTAAAACATTTATAGCTCCCACGTAAATAAGGAGTTGTGCAGCAGCTACAAAATAAGAGTTTAATAGAATATAGAATAAGGATATACAAACAAGAACCAGTCCCAATGAAAAGGCAGAATAAATGGGGTTGGTAAATAATACCACCCCCATACCTCCTAGTATAAGAACCGATCCCAGAAAGACTAAAAGAAAATCATGTATTGGTCCGGGCAAATCCATTATATGTAAAATAAGAGATAAATAAATAGAAATGTTTTTCATGACCTTATTGAGACCCGACCAGAAAATTTTTTTTTTATGATTTTTGAGCAATTCCTAATTTAATCCTAAGTAAATAAATACTAAGGGATATGAATAAATGTGAGTACTATTATTGGACTAATTTCATTCTTTATCTGAAAGAGTCGTTCTAATTCTAAACGATATATTAAAAAAAAAATTATGGATATATTAATTAATGGATTTTCAATCCAAATTAAGACGCGTTTCTTACCAACCAATCAATAGTTGGTATTTGTAGTTATTGACCAAACAACACGAAAGAAACCTAAATTCCTTCTATATTAGTTATTAGTAAAGTAATTATAAATTAGTCGTTAATAAGAGATTTACTTATTTATTTGAGGCGAATTCAAAATTGTTCGAATTGTATAATCGTCAATTACTGACATTGGTAAACGACCCAAAGCAATTTGATTATAATTCAATTCGTGACGATCATAAGTAGAAAGTTCATATTCTTCAGTCATTGATAAACAATTCGTTGGACAATACTCAACGCAATTACCACAAAATATACAGACTCCGAAATCAATACTGTAATTAAGCAGCCGTTTCTTGCGAATATCAGTTTCCAATTTCCAATCAACAACGGGTAGATCTATAGGACATACACGAACGCATACTTCACAAGCAATACATTTATCAAATTCAAAATGGATTCGACCGCGGAAACGCTCCGCGGTGATTGATTTTTCATAAGGATATTGAATAGTTACGGGTAAACGATTTGCGTGGGATAAAGTAATCATGAAACTTTGACCAATGTACCTTGCAGCTCGTACTGTTTGTTGACCATAATTCATGAACCCAGTTACCATAGAGAACATATCGTTAATATATATATGAATAGTTTTATGTTTGTTTATTTCTCTTGTTTGAGACACGTTGTGAATATAGAATGTTACTTTACAGTGAAAAGAGTTGGAAAGAAGTTGTTAATAATAGATTACCGAGAGAAATAGGTAAAAGAAATTTCCATCCAAGATTCAATAGTTGGTCCATTCTTAGCCTCGGTAAAGTCCATCTTGTTGTGATAGGAATGAACAAGAACAAATAAGTTTTAGCTAATGTAATAAAGATACCAATTATCGCTCCAAAAACTCCACATGTTTTATTTATTTCAAAAAGCTCAGAAACATATATGTCCGGAATAGATATATTCCAACCTCCCAAGTAAAGAACTGTTACAAATAATGAAGAAACCAATAGGTTTAGATAGGAAGCAACATAAAATAACCCAAATTTTATACCCGAGTATTCGGTTTGATAACCTGCTACTAACTCTTCTTCTGCTTCTGGTAAATCAAAAGGTAATCTCTCACATTCTGCTAGGGAAGAAATAATAAAAATGATAAACCCTATAGGCTGACGCCACAAATTCCATCCCCAAAAACCATATTTTGATTGCGCCTCAACAATATCAATTGTACTTGAACTGTTAGATAATTATAGTCGGTGATACCATCACTGTTACCATCGCTATTACAGAACCGTACATGAGATTTTCACCTCATACGGCTCCTTGAAGGCCAGAAATAAATATAGGGACCGCGTCAGTATTCTTTTTTGAATCTTGATATGTTTGTAGGATGGATAACTATCGGCCGGTCCCAAATTAGACCAATTGAATTCTGTCTGTTATAATTATTTTAATTCAAAATTAAATAAAAAAAGTACTTCTGAATTGATCTCATCCTTTCTTTAATTTAATAATTTCAATAATAATTTAAATTCTTCTTTGTTCAGTAATAACTTAACTGTTCAATAAAATACTTCTTGTAAAAATATCAATAACCCGTTGGTTTCACGTACGAAAAAAAAATTCTATATTAATTAATGAATTATGACACAAATTATATATCTATTAATATGTATATGGGAAAGAATAAAAGTAACAAAGAATAAATAAAGTATATCTTTATTTATTTTTTTTTTTTTCGTTCCTATTCTTCTTTCTATTTCTGAGAAAAAGAGGGCTTTCAAAATAAAGTAAAGGATTATTTCGTTTCGAATAGTTATTTATTAAATCGGTGGATAGGAGTATACTCTGGATTGGAATCGTGTCATGGGGAGTACTGCCTGATCATTTCTACCAACTTAAAGCCCCAATTAGTATTCTTTGTTTGTATATTATGTAAAAATGTCCTTTTGGAGAATTTACATAATCTCCATTACTAATCCTTTACATATGTTCGTGTTTCTAACCATCCACTCGTTTTTGCTCAATCCCCCGTTATGCTAATACATAAAAATGATAGTGAAAACTCAATACGGTTGATCTTTTGAACCCGCTTCAAGTCAGGATGACTAATCAACCAATCTTGGGGGAAACGGTCTCTTCTGTTTATGTTTATTTCCGCTTAACTCTCTAACTCTTATACATAGAAAATGAGAATCCATCTTTTTACTGCGAATTTATATATAAGCTGTTTTCTTTCACTCATATAACTATTTGATTTAGTTCATCAACCCGAATAATGAATAAAAAAAAATTAAGATATCTACTCAATCCATTCCAACCCTTTCCTTGAAAGGAAGGAATAGAGAAAAGTTTCTGTCTATGTATCAACGAATCGCACGTAGAGATATTGATAACACACATAAAGTTAATGGTATTTCATAACTAATCGATTGAGCAGCAGCTCGTAGACCGCCTAAAAAGGAATATTTATTATTTGACCCGTATCCCGACATAAGAAGTCCAATTGGAGCAATACTGGAAATGGCAATCCATAAAAAAACACCGATATTGAGATCCGCTAAAACAAGGTGATATCCAAAAGGAACTACTGAATAGCTTACTAAAATTGATATGACTGCTATGGATGGCCCGATACTGAATAAACGAGTATCCCCCCTAGATGGAAAAAGATTTTCTTTGAAAAGTAGTTTTGTCCCATCTGCTAGAGCTTGAAGAACTCCCAAAGGGCCGGCGTATTCAGGTCCAATACGTTGTTGTATCCCTGCCGATATTTCTCTTTCTAACCATACAATTACCAGTACGCCTATTGTGATTCCCACTACAAGAGTCAAAATAGGAACAAGAACCCATAGAATTCCATAAACCTCTTTAAAAAATTCTAATCTAGAAAAAGAATCGATATCTTGTACTTCCGGTGTATCAATTATCATTTCAACGATCAACTTCTCCCATAATGATATCTATACTACCTAGTATCGTCATAATATCAGCCAATTTCATTCTTTTAACTAACCGCGGAAGAATTTGCAAATTGATAAAACCCGGCGGGCGGATTTTCCATCTCCAAGGAAAACCACTCTGATCCCCTATGAGAAAAATTCCCAATTCTCCCTTTGGGGCTTCTACTCTCACATAAAGTTCTTGTTTCGGCAATTCAAATGTAGGAGACGGCTTTTTACTAATAAATCGATATTCAAAATCATTCCATTCCGGATTCCTTTCTCTATCAAAGTATCGTATTTCTAAATTCTCATAGGGTCCCCCTGGAATTCCTTCCAGGGCCTGTTGAATAATTTTTACGGATTCTATCATTTCACCAATTCGGACTAGATAACGAGCCAATGAATCTCCTTCTTTTTGCCACTGTACTTCCCAATCAAATTCGTCGTAACATTCATAATGATCAACTTTACGAAGATCCCATTGTATTCCGGAAGCTCGCAGCATTGGTCCCGATAAACCCCAATTTATTACTTCCTCTCTACCAATAATGCCTACTCCCTCGACTCGTTCTAAAAAAATAGGATTTCGTGTAATAAGTTTTTGATATTCAGCAACTCTTGTTAAAAAATAATCGCAGAAATCCAAACATTTATCTATCCAGCCATGAGGTAGATCGGCCGCTACTCCTCCGATACGAAAATAATTATGCATCATTCTCATACCGGTGGCAGCTTCGAATAGATCATATACTAATTCTCTTTCTCTGAAAATATAGAAAAAGGGAGTTTGTGCACCAATATCCGCCATAAAAGGACCGAGCCATAACAGATGAGAAGCTATACGACTCAACTCCAACATAATTATTCTGATATAGCTGGCTCTTTTAGGTACTTGAATATTTCCCAACTGTTCCGGTCCGTTTACAGTTATTGCTTCTGTGAACATAGTAGCTAAATAATCCCACCGTGTTACATAAGGCAAATATTGTATAATTGTTCGATTTTCCGCAATTTTTTCCATTCCTCGGTGTAAATAACCCAATATTGGTTCACAGTCAATAACATCTTCACCATCTAGAGTAATGATGAGTCGAAGAACACCATGCATTGATGGGTGGTGGGGGCCCATATTGACTATCATGAGGTCTTTTCTTGTAGCCGGTATATTCATAGGTTTTTCCTCGATTCATTCTTTCATGAATTGCTGAAAACGAAAAAAAGTTCATTAAAATTCAAGATCTAATAAATCAAATAATTCAAAATGCCTTTATAAAAATCAAATTAACGAGTTTTTGACTCCCGAATATCCAACCGATTAATTAATTCTTTATAACATATTCTATTTTTCTTTGACAAATAAGACAGTAATCGTTGGCGTTTTCCCAGAATTTTACGTAAACCTCTCTGAGATAAATAGTCTTTTTTGTGTAATTGTAAATGTGAAGTAAGTCTTCGTATCCTATTGGTGAAACTAACTATTTGAAATTCAACAGATCCTCTGTTTTCGTCTTTTTCTTCTTGTGAAATAACTGAGATGAATGAATTTTTTACCATAAACTGAAATCTTCTCTCCCCCCCTCTTTTTATTTTAAGATATTTTTTATTGATAGATATCTTTATTGATCAGTAATAATAATGCCCCTAATTTTTATTTGGTATATACAAAAATTTGTATTTCGTTATTAATTTCTAATTTTTTTAATTTAATAAAACTTACTCAATCCTATTTTCATTTTAAAATTGAATTTGAAAGGGGATACAAAAGTATGGTTGGTTTCTTCACTCACAAAAGATAAAAGTTTAGACCTAAAATAATAAAATTTTGTTCATTCTAGATCTAATTGATATGTCATTGAATTAGTATCATGTATCAGAATGGAATGTAAGACAATGTATGCGTGCATCTCTTTGTCGTCATAGACCAGATATGGTATGGGAAATATAGGAAAAATGTACTATTAATGAATTTTCAATCGCGGATACATACGTATCCTTACCATACTGAAACAACTGCCATTATTGGTATTAAACCAATAACGATTCATACAAGCTAAATCTTCTAATCGATAATTGGGCCAAAGAAATAGCTTTAATTTTATAATTTTTTTTTTATATTTTTTGCTTTTATCCACAACTTGACTGTTTACCTCATTCCCATTACAAAAAGATGCCTTTCTATGTCTATTCTTAGAATTTAAACAAATTAGAATTCGCAATTCTCTACGACGTCTAGGCGATAAAATATTTTCAGGAACAAACAAATCATAATTTTTTTTATATCTATTTCCAGTCATCTTTTGATGTTTTGTAATGACTTCATCAGAATTCTTATCAACATGTTTTTTTTCTCGGTATCTTTGATTTATTTGATGTTTACTTTTATGAACTAATGAAATACCGAGGGTTTGATACATAATAAATTTTCCATCATTTTTTATAGCTAGACGAATTGGTTCAATAATCAAAAATCCCCTTTTAATAAATTCTGTAAGAGTTACATCTTTCTGAATCGTCAAAATATCCAGACTCATTTCGCCCCTTTGAATAGAGGATATAGTAATTTCTCTTGGATTTATCAGTCTAAGCAGGAGACAATATACGTTGATGTTATTGATTATTTTTTTATTTAAAGAATCATCCCATCTCAATTGAAAATACAAATACCTTTTTAGGAAGAAATCAAACTCCGCTTTTGTATTGATCTTGTATTGCTTTTTATTTCTATGTTTTTTCATGTCCGATCCCGTATAATCTTCTTCAACATCTTTTTCTTGGTTTGAAAGAGCTGATTTAAGATCTGCTTGGCCCGTGGATTCTTTTTCTCCTTGATTTCGGTTTTCTAATTCAAGAGATTTTTTTTCATTCGACGATATTGATATAAAAGGATCTCTTTTTTTATTTCCAGTGATGCTTTTGTTTTCACTAGCATTTTTTTTTATATTAGAATTAAAAAGTAGTAATTTAATTGGTATAACCCACGGTTTCATTTTATACGTATTATAAAGTCTCACAAATTCTGGCAAGAACCAAAGTTCCAGATTTGATATGGGACGACTTAGTATTTCTTCATTCATTCCCATCCAATCCAAAAGGGGTTTTTGATTGGATAGGTTGATTTTTTGGTCTTGCTGAAGTGTGAGATAAAAAAGACCCTTATTATTGATTTTATCAATTATTTGATACTTATTAACCCTAGTCTTAGTATATTTATTACTGTTAGTGTCAGTATCAATATTGATCCAGGCCTCAATATCGACCTTCGTTTTAAGACAAAAATCGAGAATTCTCCAATCAAAAAATTTTCTATCCGTATTTTTATCCATATCTCGAATATCATCTTCTACCATATTAAATGATTTTTGTTTATGTGTGTTGTAATTATAAAAAATATCTTGGTTAGTTTTTACTTGTAATGGTGATCCATAAATTGAAGAGTACTTCTTAGTTTCAGAATTTATAGATTTATATGCTAAAAGATCATATCTATATTGTTTTTTAAAATTATCCTTTTGATTCAATAATAAATCCGTTTCCATTTTTGTTTTTTTTTCGTAGTGAATTAATTCATCTTTTTCATATAAATCACACAAATCTTTATATAAATCTTTATTTTGAGCTATACAGTTCAATATATTTCGCCATTTTTGTGGTACTACTCTAGACCATTTAATTTGAGATACATCACATTGATATTGATAATGACTCCTTAACCAATTTGTCCATTGATTCATTCCAGAATTGCGAAGATTCTTAGGTCTTAATTCGGAATGAAATAGTTCTTGTCTTACAACAAAAAAATCCTTTATTTCATTCTTAAGAAAAAGGGGGGTTCCATTATATTGAAATACGGATTTCAATTTCTCTAACTTAATAAGTTGGGTTTGTGATAATTTGTAAAATACATATGCTTGTGAAAAGTAAGATAAGTCAAAAAAAGTCTTTGAATTTTTTTGACTAAGACTAATATTAGTATTAGAAAGTGACTCTTTTATAATCGAAATAAATTTAATTAAACTTTGATTTGTTTTATTAATTCTTTCTTGATTTGCTTCATTACTGTTAATGTTTTTATTAAGAATTTTTTTTGTTGATTCAAGAAAAAGTTGTGTATTGATACTAGGAATATTAATCATAGATAGAAAGATATCTATGTATATCTTTTCAATGAAAAATATTATAAAATAATGGGATTTACGGATTAATCGAGCAGTTCTTCTTTTTAATATCTGCCAAATATTTTTTTGTGATTCCAATCTTTTATCATCATAACTTATTTTGTTAGAACTAAAATTTCTATCTGAAGTTATAAATCCCTTTTTCTTGTCTTTTGTAATTTTTTCTATTTGATTTATGATTGTGTTTATTCTATCAGTCAGATCTTGCATTTTTTTTTCTGTTAATGAATAATTTGTCCAATCCTGAGATCTAATTTGAATGGACGATTCCTGAATCATCCGATTACTGATTATTGAATCTTTTTTAATTTCACTCAATTCATATACTTCTATTTCTCTCAATCCAAATAATATAATTGGGTTTATTTTTGAGAGTTCTTTTATTATTTCTTTTATAAACAGAATGTTTTTAATGATCCATTTTTTTGGTTTTTTTGAGACATTTAGAAACAATTTTGTTTGTTCTTTAAAAATTCCTAGAATTATAAAACATTTCTTTTGCAATTTTTTAATTTTTTTTTTGAGTTCTTTTAAAATCGGTTCAAAAAATGAAAGTTTTTTTCTGGGAGAACCAAAAGGTAGTTCAGCTTCCATTCCAAAAATTGTTAAAAAACAAAAATCATTTTTTTGACCTTGCTTTTTCATTGGATCGTTATAAGGGGCTCGTAACTTAGATCTGTGCCAAGGTTTAAGACGAAAAGGAAATAGGATCTTGATCTGAATGCCGTCTGTTAACCAGTTTTTTGGAAATTCTTTTTCTGATAATTGAACGCCGTTATAGGTACATTTAACATGCATTTCTCTATTCCAATCCTTTAAGTCCTCATACCATTCCGGAAATTGAAATAATAGTATACGGACGATATTTTTAGCTATTATCAATGAAGGTAATATAATATATTTTCTAAGAATTGATTGGGTTACTAATAAAAAACCTCTCATTACTTGAGCAAGTAAAATACTATCCCAGGCTTCCGCTATTTGTATACGCACTTTCTCCTTTCTTTTGTCTTCTTCTTTTTTGTCCTCCTCTTTTTTTTTCG